CTGGACCAATACATGATTTTCTTTTAGTTTTTCTGGGATCGGGTCTTATAGTAGGAGGTCTGGGGGTGGTCTTACTTACCAATCCCATTTTTTCTGCCTTTTCGTTGGGATTGGTTCTTGTTTGCATATCCTTATTTTTTAGTTTATCAAACTCCTATTTTGTAGCGGCTGCGCAGCTACTTATTTACGTGGGAGCTATAAATGTTTTAATCCTATTTGCTGTGATGTTCATGAATGGTTCAGAATATTCCAAAGATTTGACTCTTTGGACTGTTGGTGATGGGATTACGTCGTTGGTTTGTACAAGTATTTTTATTTCACTAATTACTACTATTCTAGATACGTCTTGGTACGGGATTATTTGGACGACAAAATCAAATCAGATTATAGAGCAAGATTTGATAGGTAATAGTCAACAAATTGGAATTCATTTATCAACTGATTTTTTTCTTCCATTTGAGCTGATTTCAATAATACTTTTAGTTTCTTTGATAGGTGCAATTGCCGTTGCTCGTCAATGATCAATCCAATCTTTATAACTGTTAACAGCAAGAAAAATGGCACTTTGTTTTCATTTCTTTTCAATTCTATTTGAATTGCAGAAGAAAATACTATTTCTTTCTTTTGTACTTATTAGTACTTCTTCTCGGAAACCAAATTTGTGGAATTGTTGTTCATATTGAAATGAATTCAAATTAATAAGGAGCTGGTCAATGATACTCGAGCATGTACTTGTTTTGAGTGCCTATTTATTTTCTATAGGTATTTATGGATTGATCACGAGTCGAAATATGGTTCGGGCTCTTATGTGCCTTGAACTTATACTGAATTCGGTTAATCTTAATTTCGTAACATTTTCGGATTTTTTTGATAGTCGCCAATTAAAAGGAGATATTTTTTCCATTTTTATTATAGCTATTGCAGCCGCCGAAGCCGCTATTGGGTTGGCTATTGTTTCGTCAATTTATCGTAACAGAAAATCAATTCGTATCAATCAATCCAATTTATTGAATAAATAAGTAGTATATACATTATAAAAATGAGACTCTTCAGCAATTGAAATTCAACTAGCATGAATATAAATTAGCGTATATGATACGTGGATATCAAAAAGGGCACGAAATTAAAGTATCTTGGCTCAATCTCTTGAGTCGCTCCGGAATTCGATTGATGTGAAAAATTCTGGTAAAATCATTGATTCATCTGGTGTCTAAATATATGATTCATTTATAAGTTACTAGATCGAAAGTTTATGACATTCCAAAATTGATAGATCCAATGTCGCATTCAGTAAAGATTTATGATACCTGTATAGGATGTACTCAATGTGTACGTGCCTGCCCGACGGACGTATTAGAAATGATCCCTTGGGATGGGTGTAAAGCCAAGCAAATTGCTTCTGCTCCAAGAACAGAGGACTGTGTTGGTTGTAAGAGATGTGAATCGGCCTGTCCAACGGATTTTTTGAGCGTTCGAGTTTATTTATGGCATGAAACAACTCGAAGTATGGGTCTAGCTTATTAATACGTTCCAGAAAAACCACTTCAATCCATTTTGAATACAGTTTCTTTTTTTACCGAAAAAACCCCGTACTCAAAAAGAAAAATATATATATATATATATATATTATTTGTTATATATTATTTGTCGTTTTGAGCGCGGGGTTTTTGGGTCCAAGTGTATCTTGTCTTTACCACGAATTCTTTTCCTTGGTTAACAATAATTGTAGTTTTTCCCATATTGACGGGTTCTTTAATTTTCTTGCTACCTCATAGAGGTAATAAGGTCATGAAATGGTATACTTTATGTATATGTATTTTAGAGCTTCTTTTAACAACCTATACATTCTGTTATCATTTCCAACTGGACGATCCATTAACCCAACTAACAGAGAATTATAAATGGATCCATTTTTTTGATTTTTATTGGAGATTAGGAATAGATGGGCTTTCTATAGGACCTATTTTATTGACGGGATTTATTACCACTTTAGCAACTTTAGCGGCCTGGCCAGTTACTCGAGATGCCCAATTGTTCCATTTTTTGATGTTAGCAATGTACAGCGGTCAAATAGGATCATTTTCCTCTAGAGACCTTTTACTTTTTTTCCTAATGTGGGAGTTCGAATTAATTCCCGTTTATCTACTTCTATCGATGTGGGGGGGAAAGAAACGTCTCTATTCAGCTACAAAGTTCATTTTGTACACGGCGGGGGGGTCCATTTTTCTATTAATAGGAGTTCTGGGTATTGGTTTATATGGTTCCAATGAACCAACACTCAATTTTGAAACATTAGCGAATCAGTCGTATCCTGTGGCACTCGAAGTAATATTCTATGTGGGATTTCTTATTGCTTTTGCGGTCAAATTGCCGATTATACCCTTACATACATGGTTACCAGATACACATGGGGAAGCACATTATAGTACGTGTATGCTTCTAGCTGGAATCTTATTAAAAATGGGAGCTTATGGGTTGGTTCGAATCAATATGGAATTATTACCTCATGCTCATTGCCTATTTTCTCCCGGGTTGATTATAGTAGGTGCAATACAAATAATCTATGCAGCTTCAACATCTCCTGGTCAACTTAATTTAAAAAAAAGAATAGCCTATTCCTCTATATCTCATATGGGTTTCATAATTATTGGAATTGGATCTCTAAGCGATACGGGACTTAATGGAGCCATTTTACAAATAATCTCTCATGGATTTATTGGGGCGGCTCTTTTTTTCTTGGCCGGAACGAGTTATGATAGAATACGCCTTCTTTATCTCGATGAAATGGGTGGAATGGCTATCCCCCTTCCAAAATTATTTACGATGCTCAGTATCTTATCGATGGCTTCGCTTGCATTACCGGGCCTGAGCGGTTTTGTTGCCGAATTATTAGTATTCTTTGGCATAATTACCAGTCAAAAGTATCTTTTAATGCCAAAAATACTAATTGCTTTTTTAATGGCAATTGGAATGATATTAACTCCTATTTATTCATTATCTATGTTACGCCAAATGTTCTACGGATACAAGCTATTTAATGTTCCAAACTATTATTTCTTTGATTCTGGTCCGCGAGAGTTATTTGTTTCGATCTCTCTCCTTCTACCAATAATTGGGATTGGTATTTATCCGGATTTCGTTCTGTCATTATCGGTTGAAAAAGTAGAAGCTATTATATCTCATTTTTTTTTTCGATAGTTTTCAAGAAAAAAGAATAAATGGAAAACGAATCCTATTAGTTTAAATATTGTTCGTTGTACAATGAGAAAGAAGTCTTTTTTCTCTTAACTTCGATTTTCTCTAAAGTTTTCACTTAACTACTTAACTTAAGTAAACAAAAAAGAATAATAATAAGGAAAAATGAATTGGAACCAAATCGATTTGGTCTTTGGGAGAACCATTTGAATCACTACACTACTTGATTCAAATGGTTCGTGCACCTTCATACGAAGTTTTCTTAATCTTATTCTTCTATTCTTACTTATATAGTTTTTATATTTATACTATTTTTATATTTATACTATATATATATTTTGATTCTATCTTATTAATCTATTATATAGAATAGATATTTTGATTTCTTATTTTATTTAACAATTTTACAAAATAGTCGAGTTCTTTTTTGTATTTCTAGGTATATATCTATTTCATTAAATTATATGTTAATGTGTTAATGTAAATTAAATGAACCATAACTATGTAAGCCTATTCCTAATAAATTGACCCCGAAATAGCATATCCAAATTATAATAAAGCCCAGAAAAGCCACAATTGCGGAATTTACACTTTGAAAATTTGGATTTGTTCGAGTATGTAAATAAATCGCAAACATGGTCCAAGTAATAAATGCCCAAGTTTCTTTTGGATCCCAATTCCAATAGGATCCCCACGCCTCATTAGCCCATACTGCTCCAGAAAGAATACCTATGGTTAAAAAGATAAATCCTAGACTAATAATACGAGAACTCCAACGATCTAATTGTTGAATCAGTTGAGCCCTGTAATAGTTTTTAGAAGAAATAAAAGAGGTGCTTAGTAAAACATTGCTTGGTTCATTCCTATATTGGATCTCCACAAAGGAAAATGAATCTTTTAAAAATGCTTTCTTTTTACTAAAAATTTTTCGAGCTTTTCGAAATGTAATGACTAAGAGAGCTACTGATAATAATGATCCACACAAAAGAGCTGCATAGCCCAATACCATCATACTTACGTGCATCATTAACCATTGGGATTGGAGCGCAGGTACTAATATTTCTGATTGCTGCATTTCACTTAAAAGACCTGAAGTAACAAGGCCCTGGGTAAAAATAGTACTTGACGAGGTTATTGTCCTTACATAACTTTTCTGTTTTTTTAAATATGGAAACATATGAATAATCGCGAAACTCCATGACAGAAAAAGTAATGATTCATATAAATTACTTAATGGAAAATGTCCCGAATACGCCCACCGAGTGACTAATAATCCTGTTATACATAAAAAAGTTCCTATCACGCCTTTTTCTGACGAATCATATAGTCCTATGATTTCATCGACTGATAAGGTTATCAAAAAAATTGTAATTCCAATTGAAACGAGCGAAAAGGATATATGAGTTAATATATGTTCTAGAGTATAAAATATCATAAAAAAAAGGGGGGGGGGGTACTCAATTATATATACGGAATTCAAATTCAGAATTGAATTCATTATAGGCCTTATTGTATCTCTTTTAGAAGATCACATGCCGCTACTCGGACTCGAACCGAGATGCTTTAGCACTGCTTCCTAAGAGCAGCGTGTCTACCGATTTCACCATAGCGGCCGGCGTAGTTGAAATAATACTAATCTATTTGTAGATTAATCGTCGAGATTGAAGGATTCAATTTTCTAGTTTTTTTTTAATTGCATATAGTCTAACTATAGAAACAGAAACTTAGTTATTAGTCTAGAATTATTTCTCATTTATTATTCTATTTTTACATTAGTGTGAAAAGGAAATGGATGGGGAAAGTAAGACTCCCCATTCGGAAATAATAAACTACATTCCATTAATACGGAGTGAAACTTTCTATCTTTTATTTTTTTTTTTTCAATTTCAAACAAAAAAGTACCATTTTAGGATTAATATTAGTTAATCTCAGGTTTGATTCTTTTTTGTTTCTCCAAAAAAACTTTTAGAATTTCGAGTAGAAAAAACTTTTAGAATTTCCAGTAGAAAGAGACTTCGCTAACGAAAAAGCTTTCAAGGCTGCCCAATATGCCTTTTTTTTCCAAATAGTTTTACGAATACGTTTTTTTGATATAGAAGTGCGTTTTTTTGGAACTGCCATGAAAATTTTAAAAACAAGTTGTTCATTTCTATAGTTGGATGTGAAAGACATCTATTCTGCAAACAATTTGCATTTTTCTTTGGTTTTCTGGTGGATCAAAATGGAACACAAAATTCTAAAGTCTTTTTTTAATATCCCTATCTATTCTTAGGGTGCTCTAGAGATACAGATAAAAAATAGATCGAAAGGTTTCAAAAACCCCATTCCTTATTATTTCAATCTTTCTTTTTTATATTACACCGATCAAGTTCAAAAAGCGAGTCCGCCGAATTTTCATTTTGAAATTCAAATGAAAAATCAAACTAGTAGTTAATCATTAGTAATTGAACCTTTTTATTTGAAGTCTCTTTCTTCTATATGTTTTTGAAAGAGAAGTGGAAAATCTTTTAGTCTTTCTTGGAAAGAAAAATGTTTTCTTTCTATTCAAAAAAAAAATCAAAAAAAAAAAAAAAAAGAAACTCAAGCAGCTCGCTGATGAATTAGTTAATAATTATCAAAATTTCAACCAAAACGCAAATCCTTTTTTTTTTTGGGGGGGGGATCAAGTTATGGGATTCTCAGAAGGATCTTCCTTTCTATTTCAATATAAAATCGAATAAATTAAATAAAAATAAATAGAATATTAATACTAAACATCTATTAAATTAATACTAACAAAAATGCAATACAATTATATATTTATATTATATATATATAGATATTATATATATATAGATATTATTAAATTACTAATCTAAATATAAAAATATCTAAATATAAAAATTAGATCTAAATATAAAAATTAGAATCAAAAAATCGAATTATTATTAATATTAAATAGAATGCATTCCCGAAGTATTGAACCTAAACAAAAAGAGATAAGAGCCGGTGAATCAGAAACAATTAATTAAGAATAAAACAAGGTTGTTTTATGGAATATACATATCAATATTCATGGATTATACCTTTCATTCCACTACCAGTTCCTATTCTAATAGGAATGGGACTTCTACTTTTTCCGACAGCAACAAAAAATCATCGTCGTGTGTGGTCTTTTCCTAGCATTTTACTGTTAAGCATGGTTATGCTTCTTTCCGTCTATCTCTCTATTCAACAAATAAATAGAAGTTTTATCTATCAATATGTATGGTCTTGGACCATTAATAATGATTTTTCTTTAGAGTTCGGTCACTTAATCGATCCACTTGCTTCTATTATGTTAATATTAATTACTACTGTTGGAATTTTGGTTCTTTTTTATAGTGATAATTATATGTCTCATGATCAAGGATATTTAAGATTTTTTGCTTATCTGAGTTTTTTCAATACCTCAATGTTAGGATTAGTTACTAGTTCTAATTTGATACAAATTTATATTTTTTGGGAATTAGTTGGAATGTGTTCTTACCTATTAATAGGTTTTTGGTTCACGCGACCTATTGCAGCAACTGCTTGTCAAAAAGCTTTTGTAACTAATCGTGTAGGGGATTTTGGTTTATTATTAGGAATTTTAGGTCTTTATTGGATAACGGGTAGTTTTGAATTTAGGGATTTGTTCGAAATAGTGAATAACTTAATTGATAATAATAATCAAGTTCATTTTTTATTTGTTACTTTGTGTTCCTTTCTCTTATTTGCTGGTGCAGTTGCTAAATCCGCGCAATTCCCCCTTCATGTATGGTTACCTGATGCCATGGAAGGGCCCACTCCTATTTCCGCTCTTATCCATGCCGCTACTATGGTAGCCGCGGGCATTTTTCTTGTAGCTCGGCTTCTTCCTCTTTTTGTAATCACACCTTACATAATGAATTTGATATCTTTGATAGGTATAATAACAGTACTATTAGGAGCTACTTTAGCCCTTGCTCAAAAAGATATTAAAAGAAGTTTAGCTTATTCTACAATGTCTCAACTGGGTTATATGATGCTAGCTCTAGGTATGGGTTCTTATCGAGCTGCTTTATTTCATTTGATTACTCATGCTTATTCAAAAGCATTGTTGTTTTTAGGCTCCGGATCCATTATTCATTCAATGGAATCCATTGTTGGCTATTCTCCAGATAAAAGCCAGAATATGGTTCTTATGGGCGGTTTAAAAAAGCATGTACCAATCACAAAAACGGCTTTTTTGGTGGGTACGCTTTCTCTTTGTGGTATTCCACCTCTTGCTTGTTTTTGGTCCAAAGATGAAATTCTTAATGATAG